AGATACCATAGATTCTGATATCTAATAAGTTATACCTACTATTGGATTTGAACCAATGACTCCCGCCGTATGAAAGCAATACTCTAACCACTGAGTTAAGTAGGTCATTTAGAATCAAAAAGAGAAAGAAATGCGTCACATCGATGGATTATAAATGTAATATTATTTATAAGCAATACTGATCAAAGAGATAAAAGAAATAGGATGTTGGATCATGTAATATTCATCTTGACAAGAAATTATCGACATGATAAAATATATATCACAAGCACAAGGGCTATAGCTCAGTTAGGTAGAGCACCTCGTTTACACGCGCGCCAATGTTTTTTCAGAGGAGTACATTATGGAATCAAAAAACTTATTGAGAAGTTGATGTCTTACTCCATGACTTTTAGGGAACAAGAGAACAATAGCCTGACAAAAGATTCGGTCCAATTTAGGTGCCCTTTTAGATTTTAGGCAACCAATAGAACCCATTATTGATTTAAGATATTGATAAGGGGAATACTCAGTCTATTCAATGCTAGGCATAATGAGTATAAAGACCTCAAAAAATTCTTTTTTCGTCCTATCTTATGAACTTTAAGGTGTATGAAGTTTCATATTGGATTTTTTAAGGGGGCGATGGAGACTTCATTTAACTTAGGATGATCTAAGCCAAAAGCAAACCTACGTCAGGATAACCTTCTTTGAAACACTTCGGTAGTGCTCTCAGATCGGAATCAAAATAAGAAATCAGAGCACATGGAGCCATCTTCTTATCTTCCTGTCAAGAGAATTATGGTAAACTAACTGATTATTTCTATCAGTTAATGAAAGAGCCCAATGCAAAAAAATGCATGTTGGGTCTTTGAAACAGTTCGAATCATTTTGATAATAATCAGTTTGATCTGTTTTACCGAGAAGGTCTACGGTTCGAGTCCGTATAGCCCTAAAAATAAAATTCAAATACAAAAACAAAAAATTGTATAGTTTTTATTTCTTCATTATTGTATTGTTTGTTGTTTGTAACTAGCCGCTTGCAATTGCTTGGTTCATCGAAAAAAAAAAAAGACATTCTCATAAGCTTGCTCGCAAGAATCATTCAAGACAGAGCATAAAGCCGAAATCAAAATTCAATAGACCCAATCGCTATTTTTTTTTATCTTGTCTTGGCTAAACAAACTCAATTTTCTTCATTACTCTTCCTATCCATATGAATTTTTCCCCTTTCCTATCCGCAATCAAAAAGAGTTAGTGATACTTCTTTTCTTTGTCTTTGGGATATCTGCCGAAGCCTAATGAATTTTTGGAGTCAAAATCATGACACGAACTCATTTAAAAACAAATTCCAACCTAACTCAACAAAAATCAAATCTACTAGTAAGTTTAGTAAGTTTAGTAAGTTTAGTAAGTTACACGGATTTAAAAACGACTTACTCTATTTATGGACAAGCCGGAGTTTGAAATTGAAAAATGAGGATCTTTATTAACTTTCATTGTTAACATTGTAAAACGGGCTCTTCTTTTATTGCTATACCTTACCTGGTATAGCACAAAACAAAGGAGTCTTTTCTTGCCCTAACATTCAATTACTAAATTGAATTAATATAATTAATATATTTATATAAATATATTAAATAATATAGAAGTATAATTCGAAATTAATTATTAATTGAAGGATAATTTAGTTCATATAAGATCCTATTCTATTAATGTTTAATATTATTTATTATTAAATATTTAATTTAGAATAATATTATTATTCCATTTTATATTATATTTTATATTATATAGGTAGAGATAGGTAGAGGTACTCTATTACATATATAATATATAATATATAATATAGGTATAGTATTTTCTATTTTTATATAGATTAGTATTTTATTAAGAATTCTATTTTGAATTCTTTTTTTTTTATTTTTATAGATTTTTATAGAGAATCCGAAGTGAGATGAAAAATCGAGAAAAGAGTCTTATTTGTATTTGTATAAGGTATAAGAGCCAATATATATTTATAATTGATATCGAAATCAAATTGAAGTAAATGGAACAATTCTAGTTGATGAGTCTTGAAATGAGACATGTACCACAGCAAACAAAACTAAGCAGTTCAATCAAAATAAATTGTTATTTTGACTAAACAGTTATGAATGAGTTGACAATGAATTTCAATTCGACTCGAATAATCTAGTATATTTTCCACATTCATAGGAGTGCACCCATGTTTCTGCTTTACGAATATGATATTTTCTGGGCATTTCTAATAATATCAAGTGTTATTCCTATTTTGGCATTTCTAATTTCCGGTCTTTTATCCCCAATTAGAAAAGGGCCAGAGAAACTTTCTAGTTATGAATCCGGTATAGAACCAATGGGCGATGCTTGGTTACAATTTCGAATCCGTTATTATATGTTTGCTCTAGTTTTTGTTGTTTTTGATGTTGAAACGGTTTTTCTTTATCCATGGGCAATGAGTTTTGATGTATTGGGGGTACCCGTATTTATAGAAGCTTTA